CAGATCCGTGGGCGTTCCTACGAAGAAACACTTATGCTACTCGAACTCATGCCTTATCGAGCATCTTATCCAATTTTCAAATTGGTTTATTCTGCAGCAGCAAATGCCAGTCACAATAAAAGTTTCAATGAAGCCGATTCAGTCATTAGTAAAGCCGAAGTTAATGGGGGTACTATCAGGAAAAGGTTCAAACCTCGGGCTCGAGGACATAGTTATCCGATAAAAAGACCTACCTGTCATATAACTATTGTCGTGAGGGATAGCTCTAAAAAGAAAACGGATAAAATATCTATTTAGAAACAAAAGGTATATGAAAAAATCTTATAATATAGAAATATTTAGAGAAAATAATATAGAAATATTTAGAGAAAGGGAGGAAGAGAGAACAAAAATATGGGTCAAAAAATAAATCCACTTGGTTTACGACTTGGGGAAAACCAAAAGCATCGCTCCCTTTGGTTCGCACAATCAAAAAATTATTCCCTGGGTCTCCAGGAAGATGAAAAAATACGGGATTGTATCAAGAAGTATGTCCAAAAAAATAGGAGAATATCCTCGGTTTTTGAAGGAATTGCACATATAGAAATTCAAAAAAAAATCGATCTGATTCAGATCATTATCCATATTGGATCCCCAAATTTATTAAAAGAGAGTCGAACGCGAGGAATCAAAGAATTACAGATCAATGTACAAAAAGGATTGAATTCTGTGAACTGGAAACTTAACATTGCTATCACAAAAGTTACAAAACCTTATAGACAACCTAATTTTCTTGCAGAATATATAGCTCTACAATTAAAGAATAGAGTTTCCTTTCGAAAAGCAATGAAAAAAGCTATTGAATTAACTAAAAAAGCAGATACAAAAGGAATTCAAATTCAAATAGCAGGGCGTATCGGCGGAAAAGAAATTGCACGCGTCGAATGGATCAGAGAGGGTAGGGTCCCCCTACAAACCATTCGAGCTAAAATTGATCATTGTTCCTATACAGTTCGAACTATCTATGGAGTATTAGGAATCAAAATTTGGATATTTGTAGACGAGCAATGATGGGACTTTGCTTGCCATTCTATCCAGTGATAGAACAAAAAATTACAAACTATTCTTTTTACCTTCAATGAAAAGTGAGCAATTATAATTATATAGGGTTGAATAAAAAATTCGATTGAACAATTGGTAGAATTGCTATGCTTAGTGTGTGACTCGTTGGTTTTTCTTTAGAGTTGGGAATCCAAAAAACGGACTGGACCCTAACTAATAACTATAGAACTTATAACCAGCTCATTGCTTCGTATTATCGATATCCAAGGAACCAGTTACTATATGATGTGTCGATCATATAGTTGTAGCAACTGAAATCTTTTTTTTTTTTCAGAAATGAAAAATCTCATTCATTATGGGTTGTGAAGTGAAAATAGAGGGATATGGGTAAGTGGAAGGATGAGAGAAAGAGAGAAGGAGAATCTAAATGGTATAGAATTCCAATATGTATGGTCTATTATAAATCATCTCATACTCATAAAAGGCAGTGTGATAAAGCATTAATACGGATTCTTCTATAATTAGACAATTCATAGAAAAAAATACAAAAGAGCTTCGAGTCAATAGAGACTGAGGAAATTGACTTGGGAACGAATTGGAATTGGGGAGCTCCATTGCAGAGTTCAGGCCTAGCCATTTATGGAGAAGCTATGGGAACGACGGAACCTGTGACTGCAGGAGATTCTATTGAAAACGGAATCCCAATGATTCATTGGGTGGGATGGCGGAACCAACCGGGAACCCATTGATTTATTATGAGAGGCGATGGGTTAACCCTACAAATGAAGCAAATATGAAAAGAGTAAATATTCGCCCGCGAAACCCCTATTGAATTGCAAATTATTAGCCGATTCGGTAAAGATCAAGGATAAGAAATATATAGAAGAAATATATAGAAATATAGAAAGATCTATATATCCGTATACACCAAGTATACAAGATATACAGATCCCTACGTAACAGATTCAATATCAATAAATCCCACGATTTAGTCTATTTTTTTTTTTCAAAAAATACACGTGTATCTGTAATATTGTTGAATCGTTTCATTCGCGAGGAGCTGGATGAGAAGAAACTCTCATGTCCGGTTCTGCAGTAGAGATGGGATTGAGAAAGAACCATCAACTATAACCCCAAAAGAACCAGATTCTGTAAACAACATAGAGGAAGAATGAAGGGAATATCTTATCGAGGCAATCATATTTGTTTCGGGAAATATGCTCTTCAGGCACTTGAACCCACTTGGATCACATCTAGACAAATAGAAGCGGGGAGACGAGCAATAACACGATATGCGCGCCGTGGTGGAAAAATATGGGTACGTATATTTCCCGACAAACCCGTGACAGTAAAACCTACGGAAACACGTATGGGTTCGGGAAAAGGACGCCCCAAATGCTGGGTATCCGTTGTTAAACCGGGTCGAATACTTTATGAAATGGGTGGAGTATCCGAAACCGTAGCCAGAGCAGCTATTTCAATAGCTGCATACAAAATGCCTATACGAACGCAATTCATTATTGCGAGATAGGGGTGTGGAACCGGATATTTGTGATGAAAAAGACAATCGCAGATTTAGATTTCCTTATTTTTATTTTTGGACAGACAATATTTCTTTCTTTTTTCCTTCGACCTTGGCATCGAAAGAAGAGATTCAAAAAAAAATGATATGATTCAACCTCAGACTCATTTGAATGTAGCGGACAACAGCGGGGCTCGAGAATTGATGTGTATTCGAATCATAGGAGCTAGTAATCGCCGATATGCTCATATTGGTGACGTTATTGTTGCTGTAATCAAAGAGGCAGTGCCCCATATGCCTCTTGAAAGATCAGAAGTGATCAGAGCTGTAATTGTACGTACCCGTAAAGAACTCCGACGTGACGACGGTATGATAATACGATATGATGACAATGCGGCAGTTGTCATTAATAAAGAAGGAAATCCAAAAGGAACTCGAGTTTTTGGAGCAATCACGCAAGAATTGAGACAGTTGAATTTTACTAAAATAGTCTCATTAGCTCCTGAAGTATTCTAAATACTAATGGATGGGACTATGATATAGTCGGTTATCTGAAATAGATCAACCAGTAGATTGTGTTTCAGGCATATACTTTAAATAATTCGTAAATAAATAATGAAAAATTCACATAAAAAAAAAACGGAACATGTTGATTATATCAAAACTAGGAGGCACCAATAATTCTAGTTCGACATGAATAGGGACACTATTGCCGATATATTAACTTTTATAAGAAATGCCGACACGGATAAAAAAGGAACGGTTCGAATAGCATCCACTAAGATCACCGAAAGCATTGTGAAAATACTTCTACGAGAGGGTTTTCTTGAAAACGTTAGAAAACATCAGGAAAACAACAAATCTTTCTTGGTTTCAACCCTGCGACATAGAAGAAATAGGAAAGGAACATATAGAAAGATTTTCAAGCGTATCAGCCGACCCGGTCTACGAATCTATTCCAACTATCAACGAATTCCTAGAATTTTCGGTGGAATGGGAATTGTAATTCTTTCGACTTCTCGAGGTATAATGACAGATCGAGAAGCTAGACTAGAAGGAATTGGGGGGGAGGTTTTGTGTTATATATGGTGATCTCTCTGGTATCCGAATTGGATCCGCAACTTCGTCTATTTATGAAAAAAGAGAGGAAAGATAAGTTGTTTAATATTACCCCCCCTTACCTTTATTTTATTAGTTTCTGGTTCAAGGAGGTCTTTCGAAATGAAAGAAAAAGAAAAAAAATCGACTTATGAGGGTTTAATTACCGAATCGCTTTCAAATGGTATGTTTCGGGTTCGTTTAGATAATGAAGATTTGATTCTCGGTTATATTTCGGGGAAGATCCGACGAAGTTTTATACGGATACTACCAGGAGATAGAGTTCTAATCGAGGTGGGTCCTTATGATTCAACCAAGGGACGTATAGTTTATAGATTCGAACAATTAGGAACAATTAGGTGTGGGTGGCTTTTTAAACATTCCTTCGTGGAAATACAATTCGAAGTTCAAAATTTCAAGAGACTTATTTTCTTACAAGGAGTAGATTCGGAATTAAGGTAAGGAATAAAAAATATGAAAATAGGAGCCTCTGTTCGTAAATTTTGTGAAAAATGTCGACTGTTCCGTAGGAGGAAACGAATTGTAGTAATTTGTTTCAACCCGAGACATAAACAGAGACAAAAGTAATCTCTCTCAAAATAAAAAGGGATTTTCTAAAGGACCCAATGGACAAATAAAGGATCCGTTTTGATATGAAATGGATATATCCGTATATCTTTGACTCATATTTATGAGATGGTAAAATATGACAAAAACTAGACCAAGAATTGGTTCACGTCGGGGGGGGCGTATTGGTTCACGTAAGAGTGGACGTAGAATACCAAAAGGAGTTATTCATGTTCAAGCGGGTTTCAACAATACTATTGTTACTGTTACAGATGTGCGGGGTCGGGTGGTTTTTTGGTCCTCTGCTGGTACTTGTAGATTCAGAGGACCAAGAAAAGGGACACCATTTGCTGCCCAAACCGCAGCAGGAGATGCTATTCGTACAGTAATGGATCAGGGTATGAAACGAGCAGGAGTCAAGATAAAGGGTGCTGGTATCGGAAGAGATGCAGTATTACGAGCTATTCGTAAAAGTGGTATACTAGTAAGTTACATACGTGACGTAACCCCTATTCCATATAATGGATGTAGGTCTCCTAAAAAAAGACGTGTGCACAAATAATAATTGAGCAGATTTCGAGCAAGAGAAAGAAACGCTTCAATCATATGAAAAAAAAAAGAAAAAAATATCATTTACACGAGAAAAATTAGAAGTATCCGCTAGGACACCGCGTTGGAAGTGTATTGAATCAAGAACCGACAGTAAGCGACTTCATTATAGCCGTTTCATTTTGTCTCCACTTATGAAAGGCCAAGCAGATACGATAGGTAT